TTAAAAATAAGCTAAATTTAAGCTTTTGGGTTCATACCCCAAATATAAAGGAAACCCCTTTTTTTTAAAAATAAAGTGCCTGATTAAAGGATTATTCTGATAGAATAAATAAAGTAGATTTCTACCTTTATTATATTTTATAGAATTAAACTATATCTAATAGTATCAAAAACTATTGTGCATCTTACACTAAAATATATTTATTGAATTTATAATACAAAACTCTAACCCCCTATTTTAGATTTTTTTTAATTTAAATTCAAATAAAATATTTTTTTATTTTATTCTTTTTTTTAGAACTTTAATTTCTATTTCAGCTAATTCCTGATTAGGATGTTGAATTGGATTAGAAATCAATTTATTAAGATTTATCCCCCTAATTTCCAATTCTAAAAATCTTTTATCATCAGAAGCAGCTTTAAAATATTTCCTTACTCAATCAATTGCATCTATTAATTTTCTATTTTCAATCTTATTAAAAATAATTTTATTAAAAAATTTTGAAATTAATAATTTATTTTCCATTTTAATTAATTCCTCCATATTAATAAAAATAGGATCAGCCCCCTTTCATTTCTGATTTCCTAATATTATTGAAGGTTTATCTTGATTTAATTGTTTTATTTTAATAACATGACAAAAAATTTCCCCAATAATTTTATTATCATATTATATAAATAATAATTTTTTAATATTTATTATAATTTTTAATGTTATTGTAGGTACAATAGGAGGAATCAATCAAACATCACTACGAAAATTAATATCATTTTCATCTATTAATAATTTAGGATGAATATTAGCAGCATTGATAATAACAGAAAATTTATGAATTTTTTATTTAATAATATATTCTTTTTTAATTAGAATTATATGTTTTTTTTTTAATATATTAAATATTTACTATATTAATCAATTATTTATTATAAATATAAAATTTTCTTTAAAAATATCTTTATTAATTAATTTTTTATCTTTAGGAGGATTACCTCCTTTTTTAGGATTTTTTCCTAAATGAATTATTATTAATTCTCTTATTATAAATAAATTATTTATTATTAGATTTATTTTTATTATAATAAGATTAATTATATTATTTTTTTATATTCGAATTATATATTCATCTATTATATTTAATTATTTAAAAATAAAATGATTTAAAAATTTTATAAAAAATTATTTATTAATAATTATAAATATTTTTAGAATAATTTCTTTACTAGGTATAATTATTAGAACCTTTATATTTTTATAAAGGTTTTAAGTTATATAAACTAATAATCTTCAAAATTATAAAAAAAGAAATTTCTTTAAGCCTTAGTATTATATAATTTTACTCCTTAAAATTTGCAATTTTATATCATTATTGACTATAAGGCTTATTAATAAAAGAGATTTTTCTCGTTAATAAATTTACAATTTATCGCTTATAACTCAGCCATTTTATTTTTATCAGCGAAAATGACTTTATTCAACAAATCATAAAGATATTGGAACATTATATTTTATTTTCGGTATTTGAGCAGGAATAGTAGGAACTTCATTAAGATTATTAATTCGAACTGAATTAGGTAATCCTGGATCTTTAATTGGGGATGATCAAATTTACAATACTATTGTAACAGCTCATGCTTTTATTATAATTTTCTTTATAGTTATACCAATTATAATTGGAGGATTTGGAAATTGACTAGTTCCATTAATATTAGGAGCTCCTGATATAGCTTTCCCTCGAATAAATAATATAAGATTTTGATTATTACCCCCTTCATTAACTTTATTAATTTCCAGAAGAATTGTTGAAAATGGAGCAGGAACTGGATGAACAGTTTACCCTCCATTATCATCTAATATTGCTCATGGAGGAAGATCAGTTGATTTAGCTATTTTCTCTTTACATTTAGCTGGAATTTCATCTATTTTAGGAGCTATTAATTTTATTACAACTATTATTAATATACGAATTAATCATATATCATTTGATCAAATACCTCTTTTTGTATGAGCAGTAGGAATTACTGCTTTACTTTTATTATTATCTTTACCTGTCTTAGCAGGAGCTATTACTATACTTTTAACAGATCGAAACCTTAATACTTCTTTTTTTGACCCTGCAGGAGGGGGGGATCCTATTTTATATCAACATTTATTTTGATTTTTTGGTCATCCAGAAGTTTATATTTTAATTTTACCTGGATTCGGTATAATTTCTCATATTATTTCACAAGAAAGTGGAAAAAAAGAAACTTTCGGATGTTTAGGAATAATTTACGCTATAATAGCAATTGGTTTATTAGGGTTTATTGTTTGAGCTCATCATATATTTACTGTAGGAATAGATATTGATACACGAGCCTATTTCACTTCTGCAACTATAATTATTGCTGTACCTACAGGTATTAAAATTTTCAGTTGATTAGCAACATTACACGGATCTCAAATTAATTATAGACCATCTATTTTATGAAGATTAGGATTTGTTTTTTTATTTACAGTTGGGGGATTAACAGGAGTAATTTTAGCTAATTCTTCTATTGATATAACATTACATGATACTTATTATGTTGTAGCTCATTTTCATTATGTTTTATCTATAGGGGCAGTATTTGCAATTATAGGAGGATTTATTCATTGATATCCTTTATTTACAGGACTATCATTAAACCCCTACTTATTAAAAATTCAATTTTTATCAATATTTTTTGGAGTAAATTTAACTTTTTTCCCTCAACATTTTTTAGGTTTATCAGGAATACCTCGACGATACTCTGATTATCCTGATAGTTTTACTTCATGAAATATTATCTCTTCATTTGGATCATATATTTCTTTATTATCAATAATAATAATAATAATAATTATTTGAGAATCAATAATTAATCAACGTATAATTTTATTTTCTTTAAATATATCTTCCTCAATTGAATGATTACAAAATTTACCTCCTGCAGAACATTCTTATAATGAATTACCTATTTTAAGAAACTTCTAATATGGCAGATGATATGTAATGGATTTAAACCCCATTTATAAAGGATTATCCTTTTTTTAGAAATGCCAACTTGATCTAATTTAAATCTTCAAAATAGTGCTTCACCTTTAATAGAACAAATTATTTTTTTTCATGATCATACTTTAATTATTTTAATTATAATTACTATTTTAGTAGGTTATTTAATATTTATTTTATTTTTTAATAAATTTATTAACCGATTTTTATTAGAAGGACAAATAATTGAATTAATTTGAACTATTATTCCTGCAATTACATTAATTTTTATTGCTTTACCCTCTTTACGTTTATTATATTTATTAGATGAACTTAATAATCCTTTAATTACTTTAAAATCTATTGGACATCAATGATATTGAAGTTATGAATATTCAGATTTTAATAATATTGAATTTGATTCATATATAATTCATTATAATAAAAATACCCCTGAAAATTTTCGTTTATTAGATGTAGATAATCGAATTATTTTACCTATAAATAATCAAATTCGAATTATAGTAACTGCTACTGACGTAATTCATTCATGAACTATTCCATCATTAGGTGTAAAAGTAGATGCTAACCCCGGTCGATTAAATCAAACTAGATTTTTTATTAATCGACCAGGAATTTTTTTTGGTCAATGTTCAGAAATTTGTGGAGCTAATCATAGTTTTATACCTATTGTAATCGAAAGAATTTCTATTAAAAATTTTATTAATTGAATTAATAATTATTTATCATTAGATGACTGAAAGCAAGTATTGGTCTCTTAAACCATTTCATAGTAAATTAGCAATTACTTCTAATGAAAGAATTAGTTAAAATATATAACATAAATATGTCAAATTTAAATTATTACATTAGTAATATTCTTTTATTCCTCAAATAATACCTATTAATTGATTATTATCTTTTTTTTTTTTTATTATAATTTTTATTTTATTTAATATCATAAATTATTATATTTTTAATATTAATAACTTTAAAAATTTATTTTACTCTAATAAAAAAAATTTTAAAAATATAAATTGAAAATGATAAGTAATTTATTTTCTATCTTTGATCCATCAACAAACTTATTTAATTTACCATTAAATTGAATTAGAACTTTTATTGGATTAATATTTATCCCATATTCTTTTTGATTAATTCCTAATCGACATTATATTTTTTGAAATTTTATTACTAATAAACTTCACAATGAATTCAAAATATTATTAGGTATTAATAGATTTAATGGATCAACTTTTATTTTTATTTCATTATTTACTTTTATCTTATTTAATAATTTTTTAGGTTTATTTCCTTATATTTTTACAAGAACAAGTCATTTAACTATTTCACTATCAATTTCATTATCATTATGAATTAGATTCATACTATATGGATGAATTAATAATTATCAACATATATTTATTCATATAATTCCCCAAGGAACCCCAAGAATTTTAATACCATTTATAGTATTAATTGAAACTATTAGTAATATCATTCGACCAGGAACTTTAGCTGTTCGTCTAACTGCTAATATAATCGCTGGACATTTATTATTAACTTTATTAAGAAGAACTAGTTCTAATTTACCATTTCTTATATTATTTATTTTAATTTTTATTCAAATTTTACTTTTAATTTTAGAATCTGCTGTAGCTATTATTCAATCTTATGTAATTTCTATTCTTAGTACCCTTTATTCTAGAGAAGTAAATTAATGACAATAAATCATAATCACCCTTACCATTTAGTAGATTATAGACCATGACCATTAACAGGAGCCATTGGAGTAATAACATTAGTTACTGGTATAATTAAATGATTCCACAATTTTAATATAAACTTAATAATTTTAGGTTATATTATTATTATTATAACCATATATCAATGATGACGAGATATTTGTCGAGAAGGAACTATACAAGGTAAACATACTATTTTAGTTTCAAAAGGATTACGATGAGGTATAATTCTTTTTATTATCTCAGAAGTATTTTTTTTTTTATCTTTTTTTTGAGCTTTTTTTCATAGAAGTTTATCACCTAATATTGAAATTGGAGCTATATGACCTCCATTAAATATTACTCCATTTAATCCATTTCAAATTCCTTTATTAAATACTATTATTTTAATTAGATCAGGAGTAACTGTAACTTGAGCTCATCATGCATTAATAGAAAATAATCATTCTCAAACTACACAAAGATTATTTATTACTATTATATTAGGAATTTATTTTACTATTCTTCAAGCATATGAATATTTTGAAGCACCTTTTACTATTGCAGATAGTATTTATGGATCAACTTTTTTTATAGCAACAGGATTTCATGGATTACATGTAATTATTGGAACAATTTTTTTAACAACATGTTTTTTTCGTCACTTAAATAATCATTTCTCAAATAAACATCATTTTGGATTTGAAGCAGCAGCATGATATTGACATTTTGTTGATGTAGTATGATTATTCCTTTATATTTCAATTTATTGATGAGGAAATTAATTTATTTATATAATATATTTAGTATATTTGATTTCCAATCAAAAAGTTTAATTCATTTTTAATATAAATAATTATTTTATTATTAATTATATCAATTTTAATTATTATTATTTCTAATATTATAATATTTCTATCTATAATTTTATCAAAAAAATCATTTATAGATCGAGAAAAGTGTTCCCCATTTGAATGTGGTTTTAATCCTAAATCTTCAGCACGAATTCCATTTTCTTTACATTTCTTTTTAATTACAGTAATTTTTTTAATTTTTGATATTGAAATTGCTCTTCTTTTCCCAATTATTATATCATTTAATTTAGTTAATTTTATTATATTAATAAAAATTAGATTTTTCTTTCTAATTATTTTATTATTAGGATTATATCATGAATGAAATCAAAATATACTTAATTGAACTAATTAAGGATTATAGTTTAAATAAAACATTTGATTTGCATTCAAAAAATATTGATTCATCAATTTATCTTAAATAAGAAGCAATAAATTGCATTTAATTTCGACTTAAAAGAATGAGTTATTTAACTCCTTATTTATATTAATTGAAACCAAATAGAGGTATATCACTGTTAATGATATTATTGAATAATATATTCCAATTAAATTTGAAATATATTACAATTAAGCTGCTAACTTAATTTATAGTGATTAAAATCATTAATATTTCTATTTCTCTTTATCATCTTTATTTATATAGTTTAATTAAAACATTACATTTTCATTGTAAAAATAAAAAATTTTTTTATAAATATTTAAAGATTATATAATCTCCTTAATATCTTCAATATTATGCTCTAATATAAGCTATTTAAATTTTTATTAAATCAATAATATAAAATAAAAAATTATTATTCATAAAATAAATCTAAATAAATAAATTTTAAAATTATTTATCTGATATAAATAATAAAAAATTGAATAATTTTTAATAATATTAAATATACCTTGACCTCTATACAATTCTATTCACCCTATATCAATATTTTTAACTAAACCTTGACCATAATTTAAAAAATAATAATTTAAACCATAAGTAGATAAATTTGGTATAAATCATATTAAAGATAAAAAACTTCTTAAACTATAAGTTATTAAAAATTTATTTAAAGAATAAATTTTTATATTTCTAATTAAATACCCTATAATTAAACCAATTAATCTCACATAAATAACTATTATTTTTAAATTAAATGATAAATAAATTATATATGGATAATTAAAAATTATTCATATTAAAAATCTCCCCGTAACTAAACTTATAAATAATAATAAAAATATACTTTTTAATATAATATAATCTTCATCATATAAATTATAAACAGAAAATAAATTATAATCATTAATTATTAAATATATTAATAAACGAATAGTATAAAATATTGTTAAACCTGTAGAAAAATAATATAAAAAAAAAATTAATATATTTAAATTTCTTATTCTCACTATTTCTAAAATTAAATCCTTAGAATAAAATCCTGCTAAAAAAGGAACCCCACATAAAGCTAAATTAGAAATATTTATACATAAAGAAGTTATAGGAATATATAATCTAATACCCCCCATAAAACGAATATCCTGATTATCATTTATTATATGAATAATTACTCCAGCACATATAAATAATAAAGCTTTAAATATAGCATGAGTTAATAAATGAAAAAAAGCCAATTCTGGTAAACCTATTCTTAAAATTCTTATTATTAATCCTAATTGTCTTAAAGTAGATAATGCAATAATTTTTTTTAAATCAAATTCATAATTAGCAGAAATTCCAGCTATTAATATTGTTAACCCAGATAATAATAATAATAATTTAAAAAAAAATATATTAACTAATAATATATTAAATCGAATTAATAAATAAACTCCAGCAGTCACTAATGTAGAAGAATGAACTAAAGCAGAAACAGGAGTTGGAGCTGCTATAGCAGCTGGCAATCAAGAACTAAAAGGAATTTGAGCTCTTTTAGTTATAGCCGCAATAATTACTAAAACTCCAATAATCTTTATTGAATAATCATTACTTATAAAATTTAAATAAAAAATATAATTTCAACTCCCATAATTTATTATTCAAGAAATTACTATTAAAATTATTACATCCCCAATTCGATTTGATAAAGCAGTTAATATCCCAGCATTATAAGATTTAATATTTTGATAATAAATTACTAAACAATAAGAAACTAAACCTAATCCATCTCATCCTAAAAAAATTCTAATTATATTAGGACTAATAATTAATAAAATTATTGAAAAAACAAATAATAATACTAAAATAATAAACCGATTTAAATTTAATTCCGATCTTATATATCTTTTTCTATAATAAATTACTGAAGATGAAATTATTAATACAAACATTATAAATAATAATGATATTCAATCTAAAATAATAGATATAACAATATTTATAGAATTAAAAGAAATAATTTCTCATTCTAAAAATAAAATTATATTTTCTATAATAAAATAAATTATAAAAAAAAAATTTATTATTCTAAAAAAAAATAAAAAAAAAAATCTAATAAAACAAATTGAATAATTTTTAATAATTTAAAATGATTTCTCATATTTTTGACTCCACAAATCAATATTTTTTTTTAAATTATTTAAATTAAAATCAAATTATAAAATATTCAATTTTTAAAATTAATATATTTAAAGGTAATCAATGTAAAATTAATATTAAATATTCACGAGAAACTCCAGTATAAAATCTATAAATTCTTAAATTATATTTTCCATGTTGAGTATAAGAATATAAATATAATCTATAACCAGCTCTAAAAAAAGATATTATAATTAATATAATTATTGATAATCAAGATCAATTTACTAATCTATTAATTAATCTAATTTCACCTATTAAATTTATTGAAGGTGGAGCTGCTATATTAGATGATATTAATAAAAATCATCATAAACTTATAGAAGGTATAAAATTTATTATACCCTTATTTATAAATAATCTTCGTCTATGTAAACGTTCATAATTAATATTTGCCAAACAAAATATTCCTGATGAACATAATCCATGTCCAATTATTATAATATAAGAACCTAAATAACCCCAATAATTTATTGTTATAATTCCCCCAATTACTAGTCTTATATGAGCAACAGATGAATAAGCAATTAAAGATTTTATATCTACTTGACAAAAACAATTTAATCTAATATATAATCCCCCTAATAATCTAATAATAATTCAAATAAAATTTATTTTTATACCAATATTTTGAAAAAGAATTAAAACTCGTAATAATCCATATCCCCCTAATTTTAATATAATTCCTGCTAAAATTATTGAACCAGATACTGGAGCTTCAACATGAGCTTTAGGTAATCATAAATGTACAAAATATATAGGTATTTTTACTAAAAAAGCTAAAATTATTGATAAATATAATAAATATAAATTTATATTAAAAAATTTTATAAAATAAATAGTTAAATAATTTAAATAATTAAAAATAAAAAAAATTCCTATTAATATAGGTAAAGAAGCAAATAAAGTATAAAATAATAAATATATTCCAGCTTGAATTCGTTCAGGTTGATATCCTCAACCAATAATTAATATTAAAGTTGGAATTAATCTTCCTTCAAAAAATAAATAAAATATAAATAAATTTAATATTCTAAATGTTAAATATAATATAATTAATAAAATAATAATATTTAATAAAAAAAAATTAATATAAAAATTATTTTTATATAACGATTCTCTTGCTATAATTATTAATATACAAATTCAAATTCTTAATAAAATTAAACCAAAAGAAATTAAATCACAACCTATTATATATCTTAAATTACAAAAATTATTAATATTTAAACTTAAATTTATAAAAATAAATATAATTAATATTAACATTATTTGAACCAATCAAAATATATTTTTTATAAAACATAAAGGAATTATAAAAATTATTATTATTAAAAATTTTACCATTATAATAAATTAAATCTTTTAAAATAATCATTTCCATGCGTACGAATTAAAGAAACTAAAATTGACAATCCTAAAGCACCTTCACAAACAGTAAATAATAAAAAAATTATTAACATATATATTTCATATTCAATATAATTTAAATAAATTAATATTAAAAAAAATACTCTTAATACAATATATTCTAATCTTAATAAAACAATTAATAAATGTTTATGTTTAGAAATAAAAATTATATTACCAAATAAAAATATAATAAAAATAATAAATCATATATTTAAAATTATCATTTGTTTTTATAGTTTAAAATTAAAACATTGGTCTTGTAAATCAAAAATAAGTATATTACTTTAAAAACTTCAAAGAAAAAGAAATTCTTTATCAATAATCTCCAAAATTATTATTTTTTTTTAAACTATTCTTTGAAATCTTAAAAATATTTTTATCTTTATTAATTATAATATTTTCTATTATAATATTTTTCTTTAATCACCCCTTATCAATAGGATTAATAATTTTATTTCAAACTTTATTAACTTGTTTACTATCTGGAATATTAATTAATACATACTGATTCTCTTATATTCTATTTTTAGTATTTCTAGGAGGATTATTAGTTTTATTTATTTATGTATCAAGAATTGCCTCTAACGAAATATTTTATAATAATTTTTTTATAAAAATAATTTTAATTTTTACTTTTACATTATCAATTTTTTTAAGATATATATATATATATAATATAAATTGATTAAATTTTACTAATAATTATGAAATAAATAATTTTAAAAATTTATTTATTTTTTTTAATAATGAAAATAAAATTAATTTATCAAAATTATATAATAACTATACTCATTTAATAATAATATTAATTATTTACTTATTTATTACTTTAGTAGCTGTAGTTAATATTACTAATATTTTTTTTGGGCCTTTACGACTATCAAATTAACAATTCAACTAATGATAAATAAATTCTTACCTTTACGAAAAACTCATCCATTAATTAAAATTATTAATGGATCATTAATTGATTTACCTTCTCCATCTAATATTTCTTTATGATGAAATTTTGGATCATTATTAGCATTATGTTTAATTATCCAAATTTTAACTGGATTATTTTTAACTATATATTATACTGCTAATATTGAATTAGCTTTTTATAGTGTAAATTATATTTGTCGAAATGTTAATTATGGATGATTAATTCGAACTTTACACGCTAATGGTGCTTCATTTTTTTTTATTTGTATTTATTTACATATTGGACGAGGAATTTATTATGAATCATTTAATCTAAAATATACTTGAATAGTAGGAATTATTATTTTATTCATTTTAATAGCTACAGCATTTATAGGATATGTTTTACCATGAGGTCAAATATCATTTTGAGGGGCAACAGTTATTACTAATCTTTTATCTGCTATTCCCTACTTAGGAACAATATTAGTAAATTGAATTTGAGGGGGATTTGCTGTAGATAATGCTACTTTAACTCGATTTTATTCATTTCATTTTTTATTCCCATTTATTATTTTAATATTAACTATAATCCATTTATTATTTTTACACCAAACAGGTTCTAATAATCCCTTAGGAATCAATAGAAACTTAGATAAAATTCCTTTCCATCCATTTTTTACTTTTAAAGATTTAATTGGATTTATTATTATATTAATATTATTAATCATATTAACATTAACCAATCCTTATCTTTTAGGAGATCCTGACAATTTTATTCCTGCTAATCCTTTAGTAACCCCAATTCATATTCAACCTGAATGATACTTCCTATTTGCTTATGCAATTTTACGATCTATTCCTAATAAACTAGGAGGAGTTATTGCTTTAGTAATATCTATTTTAATTTTAATTATTCTTCCTTTTACTTTTAATAAAAAAATCCAAGGAATTCAATTTTATCCAATTAATCAAATATTATTTTGATCTATAGTATCTATTGTTATTTTACTAACTTGAATTGGAGCTCGTCCTGTAGAAGATCCTTATATTATTACTGGACAATTACTTACTATTATATATTTTTCTTATTTTATTATTAACCCTATTATTAATAAATTTTGAGATAATTTAATTTTTAATTAATAATTAATGAGCTTGTTAAAGCATTTGTTTTGAAAACTTAAGAAAGAATAGTTTATTCTATTAATTTATACTAAAATTATTAGCTAATTTAAAAATATTTTTATCCCTATAAAAAATAATAAATAATTTAAAGAAATAGGTAAATATCTTTTTCAACATAAATATATTAATTTATCATATCGATAACGTGGTAATGTACCACGAACTCAAATAAATAAAAAAGAAATAAAAACTAATTTTAAATAAAATAATAAAGATATATTATACCCTCCTATATATATTAAAACAAATAATATTCTTATAAATAAAATTCTTGAATATTCAGCTAAAAAAATTAAAGCAAATCCCCCTCTTCTATACTCAATATTAAATCCTGAAACTAACTCTCTTTCTCCTTCTGCAAAATCAAAAGGAGTTCGATTAGTTTCAGCTAATCTTGAAGAAATTCAACATATTCTTAAAGGTAATATTAAAAAAAAAAATCAAATTAAATCTTGATAAATAAAAAATTTTATTATATTAAAATCTATAATTAAAACAATTCTTGATAATATAATTAAAGCTAATCTCACTTCATAAGAAATTGTTTGAGCGACAGCTCGTAATCCCCCCAATAACGAATAATTAGAATTTGATGACCATCCTGCTACTATAACAGTATATACCCCTATTCTAGTACAACATAAAAAAAATAAAATACCTAAATTAAATCTAAATATATTAAAATAATAAGGAATTAATATTCAAACTATTAAAGATAAAATAAAACCAATAATAGGAGAAAAATAATAAGAAACATAATTAGAATATATAGGAAAAGTTTGCTCCTTAGTAAATAATTTAATAGCATCAGAAAAAGGTTGTAAAATTCCTATATATCCAACTTTATTAGGACCTTTTCGAATTTGAATATACCCTAAAACTTTACGCTCTAATAATGTAAGAAAAGCAACTCCAATTAATACCCCTAAAATTAAAATTAATATCCCTAAAATCATTATTATCATATCTTTTATTATCATTTACTACATATATAATTAAATTATATATTTATGATTTCTAAAATCATTACATTTTTTCTGCCAAAATAGTATATTTACTTACTATTATTAAAATTCTTATTATATAAAATTATTTTTAATATTTGATCCTTTCGTACTAAAATATTTTATAAATTTAAAGATAGAAACCAACCTGGCTTACACCGGTTTGAACTCAGATCATGTAAGATTTTAATGATCGAACAGATCAAAAATTTTAAACTTTTACATTTAAATTTTATCTTAATCCAACATCGAGGTCGCAAACTTTAATTCTTATTTGAACTAAAAAAAAAAATTACGCTGTTATCCCTAAGGTAATTTTTTCTTATAATCGTAAATTACGGATCATATATTCATTAATAAATGTTAATTTATAAAAAAAGTTATTTAAATTTTTTTGTCACCCCAACATAATATTTAAATATATTAAAATTTTAAATCTTACAAAAAATTTTAATTTAATTAAATATAAAACTCTATAGGGTCTTCTCGTCTTTTAAATATATTTTAGCTTTTTAACTAAAAAATTAAATTTTACAAATTAAAAAGAGACAGTATATATCTCATCAAATCTTTCATACAAGTCACCAATTAAGAGACTAATGATTATGCTACCTTTGTACAGTCAAAATACTGCAGCCCTTTAATATTATATCAGTGGGCAGATTAGACTTTAAATTATTAATCAAAAAGACATGTTTTTGATAAACAAGTGAATATAAATTTTTGCCGAATTCCTTTTATTAATTTATCAAAAAATAAATTATTTTTATTTAATTATATACTAATTTTATCATTATATCTAAATTTAAATTATTATAAAATATTTTTTTTTTATAAAAAATTAAATAAATTTTAAATTTTAATTTAATTAAAATTATTTATAAAAAATTATAATTTATAAACAATATAAATTTTAAAAATTTTAATTATTATAAAAATTTATTATAAAAATTTATTTTAAAGCTTATCCCTTAAAATATTTAATTTTAAAAATATAATTTTAATTAATTAAAATTATATATTCTAAAATTTAAAATTAAATTTTTTTCTAAAAAAACTAGATATATTTAAAAACGATTAACATTTCATTTCAAATTAATTATTTAAAATAATTATTCAACATTAACTTTAATAATTAATTATCTCTTTCAAATTCGAGAAAATTTTTAAATAAAAAATATTATTAATAAACTCTGATACACAAGATACAATAAATTAAATTTACTTTTACATAAATTTATTTTCAATATATTTCAAATTTCTTTTACAATACTAATTTACTATAAATTTTTCCATTTTTTCTATTAAATATACTTTAACCCCCATTAAATTATTTAATATTAAAAATTCTTTTATTATTTATATTTTATTAATTTATCCCCCTCAAATTAATTATAATATAATATCTTTTCAATGTAAATGAAATACTTTTATCAAGCTCTAATTTGTTCTTTCTAGAAACACTTTCCAGTACCTCTACTTTGTTACGACTTATTCCAATTTATTAATGAAAGCGACGGGCAATATGTACATATTTTAATATATAATCATTTTAATAAACTAATTAAAATTACATTTAAATCCACCTTCAAATATTTATTAAAAAATATTATTCATTTAAATTTATTTATTGTAATCCATTATATTCTTAATTATAATCTGCATCTTGATCTGAATTAATTTTATATAAAAATTTTAAAATATTATTTTTAATAAAAAATATTTTTTTAACAACGATATACAAAATAATAAATTAAGTAAATTTATTCGTGGATTATCAATTATTAAACAGATTCCTCTAAATGAACTAAAATACCGCCAAATTATTTAAGTTTCAATAAATTATTATATACTATTTTAGTATTATAAATTTAATTTTTAATAATAGGGTATCTAATCCTAGTTTTTTATAAAATTTAATAAATCATAAAATTAATATAAATTTTAATTAAATTAAAATTTCACTTAATAATTTAATATTTAATTTAATAATAATTTTTATTAATTACATACTGATAAAATTTAAATTATTTTTTGTATAACCGCAACTGCTGGCACAAAATTTGTTAATAAAATTAAATATTACTAAATCTTAATTTCTTAAATTTTTAATTTTAATTACTGCAAATATTAATAATTATTATTAAAATAATTAAAAATTAACACTAAAATTTACATGTAAAATAAATTTAAATTAAATTTCACAAATCATAAAAATTTATTTATATATATAATTTTTTCATATAGATTTTTTTTTTTTTTTTTTATATTAATATATTTATTAAATAATATAAATAAAAAGTAAAATATAATTTTTTATACTAATATTTATATAAAAACAAGTATTTATATTTATATATTAATAATTTATATATATATTAATATATAAAACATATAATATTAAATATTTAATATAAAAAAAAAATAAGTATATAAAATATTTATGGCAGATAGCTAATGTTATAAGGAGTAACTTAGGCTACTTTTATTTTAGAAAAAAAGTGTGTGTGTCAGCTCCGACGCACGACTGGAGTTTACTACTTACGAACGATTATAAAATATATAGATTAGTAAATGAGGGTAAATGAACGCTTTTTTTTATATTAATATTAAATATTAATATATTAAATATTTAATATATATATATATATATATTAAATGAATTTTTAATTTAATTGTATTATTAAACCATTTTTAATCTTTTTTATATATAAAATAAAAAAAAAA